GTATGAGTCTTGGAGAGGCGTACTTATATAAAGATTTGGTAAACAGAGTTATATCTGAGTATTATTAGTATAATTATGTAGTGGATCTAATCAAAATTTATTTATGAATTCAATCTACTGAGAAAGAAGTTAATAAAATTTAAAGCAGGTAAGAACTAATTTAGATTTAGAGATGAAGGTAATTGGATTAAATATTTTTTTACATTTGGGTCTACTATGGAATTTCTGTTTTAACTTTTTTTTTGTCTATCGAGCATTAAGCCCGACTATGGCAGATAGTAACTATGCAAAGCGAGAATATTGACTAATAAGTCCAGCTACAATTGAATTGAATGGAACGAGGCCTCTGACGGCCAATGGTGAGTCCCTGCATCCCCCAAAAAATAAAACCACTAAAGGCATGACAGTGCAGTTATGTTGGGTCACGGGCTAGAATGGAACTAATCCATCGTGATGTCTTATTTAAGGGGAACGAGTGGGCGATTATGCAGTTTATGGCCCTGAGGTAGGAACCAGATGCCAGATAAAGTACATGTTTAGCTACCCCCAAGTTAAATGGGATCAGAGCAAGAAGAGGGACACGGAGTGGGCGAGTAGATGGTTTCACGGAGGGTGGTAGATTATGAGACCAAAGTTGGTAGGGGATAGTCATTTGGAGCGAGAAAGGTTTATGACTTAATGTGGTATGTACCGCCAGTGATAGTAATGTGCTATGTACTTTAAGCAGGTGTTGTTGAGCGGCCACGGTCGTATTGGCAAGCATTTAATGTGAAGCTATAAGGTACTGTGTTATGTACTATGTTAGTATTATGAACGTGCTTGATATGCATGCTGGGTATGCTATTAATGTTGATTAAACATATAATGTCCTATGTACATGAGTTAGTAATGTCTTAATGGGGAAAAGCATTAAATGCACGATTTACATAGAGGAGTGGACCATTGAATAAAGGTTGATAGTGACATAGAAGTTAAAATTTAAGCGACTGATCGAGTGCAGGGAATAGTTTAAGTAAGAAATGTCAGCTTTGGGAGTTGAAGGTGGAAATATATTTTCTTCCCTGATATATTGCTCTAAGAAGTTTGTAACTTCATTTTTGGTTTACAAGACCAAGGTAATTTATATACTATTAGGGCTCTTCATTTAAGGAGTTTGTTTTCGATTAGGCTAATGATTGGTAAGATTAAGAGAATAATAGTGAAGTATAGAATTGATGCTAATTGGCCGATAATAGTATATGGATATTCAACAGGTTGTCCTCCGATTCAGGTTAGTGTAATTAGGTCTGCTACTAGAATTCAGAATACACATTGACTTAATGGTCGGAATATTATGCTACGTTGCTTAGATAAATGGAGTAGTGGGAAGAGTATTAGAATAAGGATAGAGAAGACTAGGGCTAAAACTCCTCCTAGCTTGTTAGGAATGGATCGTAGGATAGCATAAGCAAATAAGAAATATCATTCTGGTTTAATATGAGGTGGTGTACTTAAGGGATTTGCGGGTATATAATTATCAGGATCTCCTAGAAGATCAGGTGAAAGTAAGACTAGGATTATTAGAATTGAAATAAGAAGGATAGCTCCAAGGATATCCTTGATGGTATAGTATGGGTGAAAGGGGATTTTGTCTGAGTCAGAGATAAGACCTGAGGGATTGTTCGACCCAGTTTCATGAAGAAAGAGGAGATGGACTATGGCTAGGGCTGCGATGATAAAGGGAAGAATGAAGTGGAACGCAAAGAATCGTGTTAGAGTGGCTTTGTCTACTGAGAATCCACCTCAGATTCATTCAACTAAGGTTGTGCCAATATATGGGATAGCAGATAAGAGATTAGTAATTACGGTTGCTCCTCAGAATGACATTTGGCCTCAAGGGAGAACATAGCCTATAAAAGCTGTGGCTATAACTGTAAGTAGGAGAATAACTCCAATATTTCATGTCTCAAAGTAGGTATATGAGCCGTAGTACACTCCTCGGCCTACGTGAAGGAAGAGGCAGATAAAAAATATTGATGCACCGTTAGCATGAATATAACGGATAAGTCAGCCATAATTTACGTCTCGACAGATGTGGGTAACTGATGAGAAGGCTGTTATAGTATCAGATGTATAGTGTATTGCTAGAAATAATCCGGTAAAGATTTGAATAGCTAGGCAAAGTCCTAGTAGAGACCCAAAGTTTCATCATGTTGAAATATTAGAGGGTGTAGGTAAGTCGATGAAGGAGTGATTAATTATTTTAATTAGAGGGTGGGTTTTGCGGGTGTTTGTCATTAGTGTTTTTATAGTTGAATAACAACGATGATTTTTCATGTCATTAGTCATGGTTAGAGTCCATGTAAAAATAATGATATATATTACGTATTTATTTAGTATGCTTTTTGTTTTAGGCTTTGTGGGGGTTTCTTCAAAGCCTTCTCCTATTTACGGAGGCTTAGGATTGATTATTAGTGGGGGAATGGGGTGTGGGATTGTGTTATATTTTGGGGGGTCTTTTTTAGGTTTAATGATATTTTTAATTTATCTAGGAGGAATGTTAGTGGTGTTTGGTTACACTACGGCCATAGCAACGGAGGAGTACCCAGAAACGTGGGGGTCAAATGTAGTTATTTGAGGAGTTTTGTTGCTGGGATTTTTAGCGGAATTCTTAATTGTTATACTTGTAATTTTATATGGTGAGGTAGAGATTGTGGTTGAGTTTAAGGATATAGAGGATTGAGTAGTATTTGAGGGGGATGAGTTGGGATTGATTCGTGAAGATTCAATAGGGGTGGCGGCTATATATAGTTATGGAAGTTGATTAATGGTTGTAGCTGGTTGATCATTGTTTGTTAGTATTTTTATTGTGATTGAGATTACGCGTGGAAATAGAATATGGAGATAATTGCCAAGAGTGTTGAAATTAAAAATGATAAGAAATATAGTTTGATGAGGCCTTTTTGGTTAGAGGATATGGTAGAGGCTATTGAATGAAGATTAGCGGTAAATTTAGGGATAGTTTTTTCTAGTCAAATTAGGTCTAGGAGGATTGATGATAGTTTTTGGCTTATAACAAGATTGAGATGGGGGCTAAGTCGGTGAATAATAGTAGGAAAATAGCCTAGTAAGGTTGAAAATTTTGATATGTTTGAGTATATCTTGGTTTGGAGATAAAGAGTCATTGAGTTTAGTTCTATAGCGATAACAAACCCTAAGATGGTTACTAGTAATGCCGTAAGTTTTAGGTGAATAGGTATAGTTAGTACTGGAATATTTATGGGTGGGATATTATATGAGAGGATGAATCCTGCAATGATACTGCCAATAAGAAGGCGTTTAATTGAATTAAGCAGTTGAGGGTTATTTTCATTAATTGAAGTTAGTGTGGAAAATCGAGGTTGTCCTATTAGAACATAGAAGATAATTCGTGTACTGTAAACAGCGGTTAGGGAAGTGGCAAGAAGAGTAATGATTAGGGCTCAGGCGTTGGTATTCGACGTGTTAGCAGATTCAATAATCAAATCTTTAGAGTAGAATCCTGTTAGAAAGGGAGTTCCTGTTAATGCTAGGCTGCCAATAATAAGGGAAGATGAAGTGAATGGAAGGGCTTTGAACAAGCCTCCTATTTTTCGAATGTCTTGTTCATTGTCTAGGTTGTGAATAATTGATCCTGAGCATATGAATAATATAGCTTTGAAGAATGCGTGTGTGCAAATGTGAAGAAATGCTAAATGGGGTTGATTAATTCCAATAGTTACTATTATTAATCCTAGTTGACTTGAAGTGGAGAATGCGATAATTTTTTTAATATCATTTTGGGTTAGAGCACAGATAGCGGTGAATAGGGTGGTAATAGCTCCTAAACAAAGAGTAAGTGTTTGGGTAGTCTTGTTATGTTCTATTAATGGATAGAAGCGAATAAGGAGGAAGACTCCTGCTACTACTATTGTGCTGGAGTGGAGTAAAGCTGAAACGGGGGTTGGACCTTCTATGGCGGAAGGTAGTCAAGGATGAAGACCGAATTGGGCGGATTTTCCTGTGGCGGCTAAGAGTAGTCCTAGTAGGGGGAATAGGGGGACATCTATAGTGAAAAGTTGTTGTAGTTCTCATGAGTTTGAGTTAAGTAAGAATCATGCTATGGCTAGGATAAACCCGATATCTCCAATTCGGTTATATAAAATAGCTTGGAGGGCTGCTGTATTAGCGTCTGTTCGGCCGTATCATCAGCCGATTAGTAAAAAGGATATAATACCTACTCCTTCTCAGCCAATGAATAGTTGAAATAGGTTATTAGCTGTAACTAGGATTATTATAGTAATAAGGAATAAAAGGAGATATTTAAAGAAACGATTAATAAAAGGGTCGGAGTGCATATATCATATTGAGAATTCTATAATTGATCATGTAACGAATAGTGCTACAGGTATAAATAATATGGAAAAGTAATCTAATTTGAAGCTTATGGAAAGAGTGAATGTTTGAATGGTCATTCAGTGTCAGTTAGAGATAATGAGTTCATAATTTGAGTTAATAAATATTAGTGTTGGTACGATGCAGAATGATAATGCGCAAACGATGGAGATTTTTACGTGGTTAGGGAAGTTGATATGCTTATGGTAGTTAGTTATAGTTAGGAAAATAGGAAATGATAGGATTATAAGTGATGTAAGAATAAGTGAGGAGAATATATTAATTACTTCTATTTGGAGTTGCACCAATTTTTTGGTTCCTAAGACCAACGGATTACTTCTATCCTATAGGAGTTAAGAAAGCCGTGAGTTTAATCACGGTAGCATGAGTTAGCAGTTCTTGCGTGCTTTCTTGGTAAATAAGAGGTTATGATTCTCTATTGTTAGATTCACAATCTAAAGTTTTGCTTAAACTATATTTACAATATGATTGGCCTAGAATGATGGTAGGATTCGTTGATAGAATGATAAGTGGAAAAAGATGAAGAAATATAAGTGTATTTTCTCGTGTGAAGGAAGGGTTAATATTTAGTGTATGGTATGTAAGTTTTCCTTGTTGTGTTGTAATTAATATATACAGCGAGTAGAGAGCTGTAATTAGTATATTTAGTCCAGTTAAAATAATTGAGGTATTTGATCAAGTAAACGATGCCATAATAATAAATAATTCACCAATTAAGTTAATGGAGGGTGGAAGGGCTAGATTGGTTAGAGTGGCTAGAATTCATCATGTTGCTATGAGGGGAAGAATAGACTGTAAACCTCGAGCTAATGTTATAGTTCGACTATGAATTCGTTCATAGTTAGTGTTTGCTAGACAAAATAGTATGGAGGATGTTAGTCCGTGAGCGATTATTAATGCTGTGGCTCCTATAAAGCTTCAGGGGGTTTGAATTATGATTGCTACAATTACTAACGCTATATGGCTTACTGACGAGTAAGCGATTAGGGATTTTAGATCTGTTTGTCGTAAGCAGACTGAACTTGTTATAATTATACCTCATAGGGATAATAAAATAAAAGGATAGGCTATATTGCTTGTGACAGGATATAGAAAAGTTGAAATTCGGATCATTCCGTATCCGCCAAGTTTTAGTAGAATGGCGGCTAAAACCATGGAACCGGCAATGGGAGCTTCGACGTGGGCTTTTGGCAGTCAAAGATGGAGACCATATAGAGGTATTTTAACTATAAAAGCTATGGTACATGCTAGTCATAGGATATGATTTGTTCAAGATATGGGGAGGACAGATGACTGATATGTTGAAACAATAAAGTTTAGAGATCCAGTAGATTTCTGAATATAAATTAATGCTACTAGTAAGGGTAGAGAACCTACTAAGGTATAAAATAGAAAATATAGTCCTGCATTTAGTCGTTCAGTTTGGTTTCCCCATCGAGTGATAATGATAAGTGTAGGGATCAGGGTAGCTTCAAATAGGATATAGAATATGATTAGTTCAGTGGCAGAAAAAGTTATAATTAGAAAGAATTGTAATAAGATTAATGTAAGAATATATAGCTTTTTTCGGATTAATGGCTCTTGAGTTAAGTGACTTTGGCTTGCTATAATTATGAGGGGTAGAAGTCATGCTGTTAAGATTAGTAGGGGAGAAGATAGAGGGTCTGTAAAGAAGACTAATGAAAAAATTAAATCTGTGTTTATGGAGTGGTTTAATGTGAGGAGAACAATTAGGCTAATAATTAAACTATGAATTGAGGGATTAATTCAAATTATAGAGGGTTTTGAGAATCATATAAGGGGAGCGAGTAGAATTGTGGGAATAATAATTTTTAGCATTGAAGAATATTTAGGTTTTGGACGTAGTCTAGGCCATATGTATTGGATACTATTACAAGAAGGGCCAAACCTACAGCTGCTTCACATGCGGCAAACACTAATAAGGTAATGGGAATTATAAATGATAGGGAGAAATGGAAACTTGTAGTTAGGAGTGAGCACAGGACAAATATTGATAATATTATACCTTCTAAGCATAGAAGTGATGATATTAGATGGGATCGGTAAATGAATATTCCTAGCAGAGATGTAAAGTAAGCTAATATGATATTAAGAGTGATAATAGGCATTTTGATAATTATGGTAACCCATAATTTAGTGAGTCGAAATCACTTGTTTTATTTTAAACTAATTATCATATTCAATTCATTCTAAACCTTTTTGGATTCACTCGTAGGCTAGTCCAAGAGTAAGAATTAAGATCAAAAGTAAAGCCATAGTTAATATAAGGTTAAGATTATTTGTTTGGGAAGCTCAGGGAAGAGGGAGGAGAAGAGCAATCTCTAGGTCAAATAGAAGGAATGTGATTGCAACAAGGAAAAATTTTATTGAAAACGGTAAGCGAGCAGATCCTATGGGGTCAAAACCACATTCATAAGGGCTTGCTTTTTCAGCATATACGTTTAGTTGAGGTAATCAGAATGCCACAGAGATTAATAGTAGGGCGATGAAAGAGTTTACAAGGAGAGTTACTATAAGGTTTATTATTCTCTTCTGGGTTAATTCCAGAACTAAATGATTGGAAGTCAATTGTACTGATTGATACTAAGAGAATATGAGCCTCATCAATAAATAGATACATAGAGGAAGAGTCATACGACATCTACGAAATGTCAGTATCATGCGGCTGCTTCAAACCCAAAATGATGATTTGATGTGAAATGAAAGTTTAGTTGACGGATGAGACATACTAGAAGGAAGGTAGATCCAATTATGACATGGAGACCATGGAAGCCTGTGGCTATAAAAAATGTTGAGCCATATACGCTATCTGAAATTGTAAAGGATGTTTCTAGATACTCGGAAGCTTGAAGAAGAGTAAAGTAAAGTCCTAAAGCAATTGTGATTGATAATGCTTGAGTTATATGCTTTCGGTCTCCTTCTATTAGGCTATGGTGAGCTCAAGTAATTGAGACTCCTGAAGCTAAAAGGACAGAGGTATTTAATAATGGTACTTCTAGAGGATTAAGTGGATTGATCCCTACTGGAGGTCAGCAGCTGCCTAGTTCGGGAGTTGGGGCTAGACTAGAATGGTAGAACGCTCAGAAGAACCCGGCAAAGAAGAATACTTCTGAGATAATAAACAGTACTATACCATATCGTAAGCCTTTTTGGACAATTGATGTATGGTGACCTTGAAATGTGCCTTCCCGTACAATATCTCGTCATCATTGGTATATTGTCAGGATATTAGCTGTTAGGCCTAATAGGAGAATAAAAGAGGAGTTAAAGTGGAATCATATTACCAAGCCGGATGTTAGAAGTAAGGCGGAGAGGGCTCCTGTTAAGGGTCAGGGGCTGGGGTTGACTATATGATAAGCATGGGTTTGGTGGGTCATTAAGTATTATCATGTAAATATAAGCTTACTAGGAGAGTGAAGACGTAGGCTTGAATTAATGCGACTGCAAATTCAAGTATTGTTAGTAATACAAGAATAATAAAGGTTAAAATGGCTGTGGGAGGGCTAATGGATGTTAGTATAAGGGTTGCTCCTCCGATTAAATGTATGAGAAGATGGCCGGCTGTAATATTAGCTGTTAGTCGCACGGCTAATGCTATAGGTTGAATAAAAAGACTAATTGTTTCGATAATAATGAGCATAGGAATAAGTAGGATTGGGGTTCCTTGTGGGAGAAAGTGGGCTAATGATGCTTTAGTTTTGTGACGAAATCCAGTGATTACTGCTCCTGCTCATAGAGGCACAGCTATTCCTAAGTTTATTGATAGCTGGGTAGTTGGAGTAAAAGAGTGGGGTAATAGACCTAGGAGATTAGTTGAGCCAATAAATATAATTAGTGAAACTAGTATTAGGGATCAGGTACGTCCTTTTGGGTTATGTATAATCATTATTTGTTTTAGTACAAGTTGAATTAGCCATTGTTGAAATGATACTAGACGGTTGTTTACTAGTCGAGTAGGGGAGGGGAAGAGTAAGTTGGGGAATATAATAATAAAAAGGACAATAGGAAAACCTACTAACGTAGGGGTAATGAAAGAGGCAAATAGATTTTCGTTCATTTTTCTTCTCAAGGAGTTTTGTGCTCGATTAGTTTAGTGTCTTTAGGGGAAGGACTAGATATATAATAGTGATTTGAGATTTTAAGTTGAAATATAAAGAAGAGGGCTAGAATTATTGATAGAATTGTAATAAATCATGTAGATGTATCTAGTTGGGGCATTTCATTATGAGAAAATTTAATTCCTAATCTTCAACTTAAAAGGTTGATGCTACTATAGCTTCATAATGAATTTATAGTATTGATGAGGATCAGTTTTCAAAGTGTTTTAGTGGAACTAGTTCAAGAACGATTGGTATAAAGCTATGGTTTGATCCACAAATTTCAGAGCATTGCCCGTAATATAGTCCTGGTCGTGTTGATGTTAGTGTTGCTTGGTTGAGTCGGCCTGGGATTGCATCTGTTTTTAGCCCAAGGGATGGAACTGCTCAAGAGTGAAGTACGTCTTCAGATGAAATTAATATTCGTACGGGTAGTTCTATTGGAAGTACAACTCGATTATCAACCTCTAGAAGTCGTAGGCCTCCTGGAGCTAAGTCTGAGGTTGGAATCATGTAAGAATCAAAGTTAAGATCTTCATAGTCTGTATACTCGTAGCTTCAATATCATTGATGGCCTATTGTTTTTACTGTTAAGGATGGGTCATTAATTTCGTCTATTATATATAGAATACGTAGGGAGGGAAGAGCAATTAGGATAAGAATAATAGCAGGGAGAATAGTTCAAATAGTTTCTACTTCTTGGGCGTCTATAGTGCTTGTGTGAGTTAATTTTGTAGTTAGTATTAATGAAATAATGTAAAGAACTAGAGAGCTAATTAAGAAAACAATTATAAGGGTATGGTCATGAAGGTGTAAAAGCTCTTCTATAATAGGAGATGTGGCGTCTTGAAATCCTAATTCGAGTGGGTATGCCATAGAGATATATAGGAATTTAACCTATAAATTAACTTTGACAAAGTTATGTAATTATTTTACTAATATCTCATGAAGAAAGTCATAGTGGCTATGGGGCTAGCTTGAAACTAGTCTTGGGAAGTTCGATTCTTTCCTTTCTTGATCTAAATTTTAATGTAAGTAGGTTCTTCAAATGTGTGATAGGGTGGAGGGCACCCATGTAGTCACTCTAAATTAGTTGATATTAACTCTACAGTAAGTACTTCTCGTTTTGATGCAAATGCTTCTCAGATTATGAAAATTATAATTATAACAGCTGTAAGAGAGATGAATGAGCCTATTGAGGATACAGTATTCCATGCTGTATATGCATCTGGGTAGTCAGAGTATCGACGTGGTATACCTGATAATCCTAGGAAGTGTTGAGGGAAGAAAGTTAAATTTACCCCAACAAACATTACAGTAAAATGAATTTTAGCTCATATGTCATTTAGCGAATAGCCAGAAAAAAGGGGAAATCAGTGAACGAATCCTCCTATGATGGCAAATACAGCCCCCATTGATAATACATAGTGGAAGTGAGCTACAACATAATATGTATCATGTAGAACAATGTCTAATGAAGAGTTAGCTAAGACAATTCCTGTTAAGCCTCCTACGGTGAATAAAAAAATGAAACCGAGTGCTCATAGTATTGCTGGTGATCATTTAATATTACCTCCATGCAGAGTTGCTAATCAGCTAAAGACTTTTACTCCTGTAGGGATGGCAATAATTATGGTTGCAGATGTAAAATAAGCTCGAGTATCTACATCTATTCCGACAGTAAACATATGATGAGCTCATACAATAAATCCAAGAAAGCCAATGGATATTATGGCTCAGACTATTCCTATATAACCGAATGGTTCCTTTTTACCTGAGTAGTATGTTACGATATGAGAAATTATACCAAATCCTGGAAGAATAAGGATGTAAACTTCAGGATGTCCAAAAAATCAGAATAGGTGTTGGTATAGAATGGGATCTCCACCTCCAGCAGGATCGAAAAATGTAGTATTAAGATTACGGTCTGTAAGGAGTATAGTAATTCCTGCTGCAAGAACTGGAAGTGATAAGAGTAATAGTACTGCTGTAACTAGTACGGATCATACGAATAGAGGGGTTTGATACTGAGATATGGCAGGTGGTTTTATATTAATAATTGTTGTAATAAAATTAATTGCACCTAGAATTGATGATACCCCTGCTAAGTGAAGGGAAAAGATAGTTAGATCTACTGAAGCCCCTGCATGGGCTAGATTTCCGGCCAGCGGAAGATATACGGTTCAACCTGTTCCTGCACCTGCTTCAACTATAGAAGAGGCGAGCAAGAGAAGGAAGGAAGGGGGGAGAAGTCAGAAGCTTATGTTATTTATACGTGGGAATGCCATATCAGGGGCTCCAATTATTAGGGGTACTAGTCAATTCCCAAATCCACCAATTATGATCGGCATAACTATAAAGAAAATTATAATAAATGCGTGGGCGGTAACAATAACATTGTAAATTTGATCATCGCCTAGTAGAGTCCCAGGCTGGCCTAATTCAGCTCGGATTAATAGACTGAGTGCAGTTCCTACTATACCGGCTCAAGCGCCAAATAAAAGGTAAAGTGTACCAATATCTTTATGATTAGTTGAGAAGAATCAACGGTTGATGAACATAAGTAGGTGGTAAAATGGCTGAGCAAGCATTAGACTGTAAATCTAAAGACAGAGGTTGAGCCCTCTTTTTACCAAGTCCCGAGGTGAATAGTCATATTGAATTGCAAATTCAAAGGAGCAGCTTCAACTCTGCCGGGGCTTCTCCCGCCTTTTTGCTTACGGCGGGAGAAGTAGATTGAAGCCAGTTGAGTAAGGCGTTTAGCTGTTAACTAAGGTTTTGTGGGTTTAAATCCCATCAATCTAGAAATGAAGGGCTTAGCTTAATTAAAGTGATTGATTTGCATTCAGTTGATGTGAGATAAGATCTTGCAGTCCTTAGTGCAGGAATTAAGTGTTGGGTACTTGCTTAGGACTTTGAAGGTCCTTGGTCTAAATTAACCTAAATTCCTAGTTTAGGAGTGAGAGTATGGGTATCAACGGGAGGGAGAGGGTAGAAATAATGATAAAGATGGGTAAAAGAGGTGTAAGTTTTACATTTTCGAATTGTCATTTTATTTTGGTGTTGTTAAATGATGGAAATAGGGTTAGAGATGTTGAATAGATTAGTCGAGTGTAAAAATATAGGTTTAGAAGTGCTAGTATTGCTATAAGTGTAGAGAAAATGATGTTGTTATTTAAAATAAGTTCTTTAAGAATAACTCATTTTGGTATAAATCCTGATAGGGGAGGTAAGCCTCCTAGTGATATTAATACAATTAAAACTGTAGGGGTTAGGAGGGGAAATTTATTTCATAAATTTGATAGGGAAAGGGTAGTAGTTTTTTTATAATAAAGGAGAAGCATAAATATGTTAATAGTAAGTATAATATAAATGATTAGGTTAAATATTGTTAAGGTTGGACTATATGTAATGATTGCTATTATTCATCCTATATGGGCGACTGATGAGTATGCCAGGATCTTCCGTAGTTGGGTTTGGTTAAGTCCTCCTCAGCCTCCTAGTATGATTGATAGGGCTCCTATAAATAGTATGAGTGTGGAATTTATGGAGGGTGCGATTTGGTATGCAATGGAGATTGGGGCAATTTTTTGTCATGTTAATACGATTAAGCCTGATTTAAGTGGGATTCCTTGGGTAATTTCTGGAACTCATAGGTGAAATGGGGCGAGTCCTATTTTTATTGAGAGGGCGATGGTAAGTATAAATGATGAAATTTGATTATATGAGTTGGATAGGGTTCACTGGCCTGATTCTATAAAATTAATTATTGTGCCTATTATTAGGATTATTGATGCGGTTGCTTGGATAAGAAAATATTTACACGTGGCTTCTGTAGATCGAGGATTTCCTTTGTGGATTAGAATAGGGGTAATAGTTAGCATGTTTATTTCTAGTCCTACTCAAGCTAGAAGTCAATGTGAGCTGAAAAGTGTAATCATAGTTCCGGAGAAGAGGGTGAGGTAGATTGCGGTGGAGGTTAGGGGATTAATTAGTACGGGAAGGGTATAAACCAACATTTTCGGGGTATGGGCCCGATAGCTTATTTAGCTGACCTTACTGTTTAGAACATGGTGTAAAGGGTAGCACGGAGAATTTTGGATTCTTAGGATTAGGTTCGATCCCTATAGTTCTAGAAATAAGAGGATTTAAACCTCTATAATTTACTCTATCAAAGTAACTCTTTTATCAGACATATTTCTTAGGTTTGAGGTGGTACACATGCAGTCGTGATTGGAAGAGAGATGTGTCATATGCATAAAGCTAATGTTAGAGGTAAAAAATTTTTTCATAGAAGATGTATAAGTTGGTCATAACGGAATCGGGGATAGGATGCTCGGATTCATAGAAAGATAGAGGTTAATATAAGTGTTTTTAAAGTAAAGCTTAATGTAAAAGTTTCAGGGGAAGTAGGATTTAGTAATGCTCCTATAAAGAGGGTTACTGTTAACGCGTTTATTATGATGATATTGGTATATTCAGCTATAAAAAATAAGGCGAAGGGACCAGCTGCATATTCAACATTAAATCCTGATACAAGTTCTGATTCCCCTTCTGTTAAGTCAAATGGAGCTCGGTTGGTTTCTGCTAATGTTGAAATAAATCATATTATTGCTAGAGGTCATGTTGGAAGTAGGAGTCATGTGAATTGTTGGGTAATAATGAGAGTAGATAGGGAGAAGGATCCATTCATTAGAAGGACTGAGAGGAGAATAATTGCTAGTGTTACTTCATAGGAGATAGTTTGTGCTACGGCTCGCAGAGCTCCAATTAAGGCATATTTGGAGTTAGAGGCTCAGCCAGATCATAAGATTGCATAGACAGCTAAACTTGATGTGGCTAAAATAAATAGGACTCCCATATTTATATTAATGAGGGGTTGGGGTATAGGTAGGGGAATTCATATGGTGAATGCTAGTGTTAGGGCAAGGGTTGGAGCGATAATAAATAATATAATTGATGATGTTAGAGGTTTTATGGGTTCTTTAATAAATAATTTTATTGCATCAGCGAATGGTTGAAGTAAGCCGTAAGGTCCGACAACATTAGGGCCTTTGCGAAGTTGTATATATCCTAGTATTTTTCGTTCGATTAAGGTGAGGAAAGCTATAGCTACTAGAATCGGAATGATTAGAAGTAGAAGGTTAATTATAAACATTAATGTTAAGAAGAGGAGTTGAACCTCTGATATAAAGTTTTAAGTCTTACGCAATTACCAGGCTCTGCCATCTTAACAAGCCCTGCTCTAGGGCAGGTTATTTAAAATATATTATTGGATTAAGATTGTTTCATCCATTAATTCTAAGGCATTAGAGTTTAATTGGCCTTATTTCTCTTGTCCTTTCGTACTGGGAGAAATTTAATAATAGATAGAAACCGACCTGGATTTCTCCGGTCTGAACTCAGATCACGTAGGACTTTAATCGTTGAACAAACGAACCATTAATAGCGGTTACACCATTTGGATGTCCTGATCCAACATCGAGGTCGTAAACCCTAACTGTCGATATGGACTCTTGAGTAGGATTGCGCTGTTATCCCTAGGGTAACTTGTTCCGTTGATCAATGATTTGGGTCAATTAATGATTTATAATTTGGACATGTGTGTCTAGATTATTATCATTCGGAGGTTGATTTATACTCCGAGGTCACCCCAACCAAAATTTCTAGTCTGTAAACAATAATTTTGATTCCTAGGATTTTATTAGGGCTGTGAGACTATTAAATTAAAGCTCCATAGGGTCTTCTCGTCTTATTAGGAAATTCCCGCCTCTTCACGGGAAGGTCAATTTCACTGATTAAAAGTAAGAGACAGTTAAACCCTCGTTAAGCCATTCATGCTAGTCCTTATTTAAAGAACAAGTGATTATGCTACCTTTGCACGGTCAGGATACCGCGGCCGTTGAACGTGTGTCACTGGGCAGGCAGTGCCTCTAATACTATTTATGCTAGAGGTGATGTTTTTGGTAAACAGGCGAGGTTAGTGTTTGCCGAGTTCCTTTTACTTTTTTTTAATCTTTCCCTTAAACGCATGCCAGTGTTGGATTAACAATTTTAATAATAATGATTTTATGTTTATTTAATATTATGGAGTTGTTAACTATCAGTGAATTATTCGATCTGATATAAGCTCATGCGGGGAGAATATTTTCTTGTTACTGATTTTAACATAGTTTCTTCTATTGTAAAATAGATTAGTCCAGTATTGAATTAGGAGATTATGAAAGAGCTGGGTATTAAGTTTTAATTAGTTGATTAAGCTTTAACGCTTTTTTAATTGATGGCTGCTTTTAGGCCAACTATGGAAATTAATAGTTTTACTCTCTAGTTAAGGCTAATTCCTTGACTCCAAAGAGCTGTCCCTCTTTAGAATAACATTTAAATTTACATTCAGCTTGTTTGTGCTTTAGGTAAATTTAAAGTAGAACTTAAATTCTAGTCTGGACAACCAGCTATCACCAGGCTCGATAGGCTTTTCACCTCTACTTATAAGTCGTTCCACTATTTTGCGACATAGACGGATAGGCTCTTATTGGCTGCCTATAAGTAGCTCGTCTGGTTTCGGGGTGTTTGGCTTAAATTCTTTTTGTCAAATGTTTTCTGGTTAAACCATTATGCAAAAGGTAAAAGAGTTAATCTTTGCTTCTTAGTACTATTAGTTTATTCTTTCATCTTTCCCTTGCGGTACTTTCTCTATAGCTCCAGATATAAATTTCTATCTCCTATACTTTATTCAGATGAATGTTTTATTTATTAGGTGTATTGTATTTGAAAGGAATAAGAAGAGTTGGGCTAGTATTAGTTCAAAATGTTCATAGTAGGTGAAATCTCTCGGGTGTAAGCCGGGTGCTTTGATTATAAGCTACATTTTGGTTGTTCCAAACACACTTTCCAGTATGTTTACCTTGTTACGACTTATCTCTTCTTATATATTTGGTGAAATAAATTATTAATAGAATTGCTTTGAAGTATATTTGAAGAGGGTGACGGGCGGTGTGTGCGTGCTTTATTGCCCCATTCAGTTAAGCTCTCTATTCTTAACTTACTACTAAATCCGCCTTATGCTCTGAGTTTCATAAAAGCTATCGTGGGGTTATTCTAGGAAAATAGAAAATGTAGCCCATTTCTTCCCACCCTATAGGCTACACCTTGACCTAACGTACTAATGTAAAATTTTCTTGCTTACTGTAGGGCCTTTTTAGGGTTTGCTGTAGATGGCGGTATATAGGCTGATATTTGCTAAAGGTGGTGAGGTGTATCGGGGTTTATCGATTATAGAACAGGCTCCTCTAGAGGGGTGTAAAGCACCGCCAAGTCCTTTGAGTTTCAGGCTATTGCTAGTAGTACTCTGGCGAATATTCTTGTTTGTTGAATGTTTATGTTTAGGGCTAAGCATAATGGGGTATCTAATCCCAGTTTGGATCTTAGCTATCGTGAATTCAGAAAATTTAAGATTACTTTCGTATTTGATTTTCATAATTATCAAGACTTTTTACAGTTTAATATTATTTTAATCTTATCTGATTGATCTCTTAATCACGCTTTACGCCGTGTTTCATTAACTAGAGTTAATCGTATGACCGCGGTGGCTGGCACGAAATTTACCGACTCTTTATTTGTGGCTTAACTTAGTCAAACTTTCGTTTATAAGCTTAATCTTAATTACTGCTGTTTCCCGTGGGGGTGTGGTGGAGCAAGGCGTTGTGAGCTACTAGGGTTAGTGAACTTGATGCCTGCACCTTTTGATCAGTTAATAGATATAGAGGGCATTCTCACTGGGACGGGGATGCTTGCATGTATAAGTTAGCTAGAAGCTAATGAAAAGGCCAGGACCAAACCTATGTGTTTATGGGGTATAAGTACCCGTCTAAGCATTTTCAGTGCTTTGCTTTACAGATTAAGCTACATTAAC